CATATAGTATTTATTAACCTTTCAAAGATAGAATAAAAAGGGGGGGAATCACTTAATTTCCTTTTCCTGCTTCCCCGGCTGACACAATATTTTTTATCATTAGATCTATCATTAAAATTTTGTCTATACTAATAGAAGTTTTTTCTTAATTTTATTTATTTTTTTAGTATTTCATCAAAATTTTAATAAAAAAAGCCAACTACAAAAAGTAACTACTATTATACTATAGAATTAATAATTAGTATATTATATATATAATATTAATTATTAAATTATATATATAGAAACAGTAATATATATGTAAACTAAAAATATGAGTTTTTAACGAATGGAATCAAGACAAGAAGGACAAGATCAACACAAGAAAAGGATGTCTAAAATTCCTTTTCTTGTGTCGAAGACTAGCAAGACAAAAATACTCCCTATAGTCCTTAAAACTTGTTGTTTCGTCGATTTAGGGTTCCCTTTTTTCTGCGCTTACGTTCCTTATCTTATTTTAGTATCTAGTCAAATTTTTCCATTCTAATAGAAAAAACTCTTGATGATTGATACATTCTATCAATTTCAATTGGTCAATAACGACAGAGTTACATCACACCCCCTTCCCTTTTTTCAAATTTGTATTGACAAATAAAGAAAGGGGTAAAGTGAATTGTTCTCAATATACATACTAGGATTAGGACTATGATACAAGTAATTCCTGACATCTGGTCGAAAAGGAATAGAAAATCTAAAGAGAGGCAAAAGGCTTTTCATAATTTTTTTCTTTTTTACGAATTTGCTAAAGCTAAATAGACAGATCTAAAAATTCATTTCGGATAATTGAACCTTCTCAAACTGTTTCTTTTTAAGAACCAAAAAGATTTGTGCCAAAACAACCGATCCTAAGAAGAACAAAAGGCCTTGGACACGTAATGGATCTTGAAGTACTATTTCCGCATCCCCCTGACCAAATCCACCCACATTAGGATTACTCGTTAATGGTTGATCGAGTTTAATGGATTCGCCCTCTGAAACAAGAAGTTCTAGGCCTCGAGGGATAATATCAATCACTTGGCGTCCATTCGATGCATCCACTATGGTTATTTCGTATCCCCCTTTTTCTTTTCGTAAAATTTTGCTTATTATCCCTCCTGCCGTAGCATTATAAACTGTATTGTTACTTTTGCTACCATCAGGATAAATCTGACCCCTTCCCCTGTTTCCACCTACGTATATAGGATATTTTAAGAAGTGAACATCTTTATTAGTAGCAGGGTCTGGGGCAAGAATAGGAAAGGTTATTTCACTATATTTTTGACCAGGAACAGGACCTATCACCAGAATATTTTTTTTATCAGGGCGATAATTCTGAAAAGAAAGATTTCCTATCTTTTCTTTCATCTCGGGTGAAATACGATCGGTAGGGGCTAATTCAAACCCCTCGGGTAAAATAAGAACAGCTCCCACATTCAAAGCTCCTTTTTTACCATTAGCTAGAACTTGCTTTAGTTGCATATCATAAGGAATTTTAACAACTGCTTCAAATACAGTATCAGGAAGTACCGTTTGTGGAACCTCAATATCCACGGGCTTATTAGCTAAATGGCAATTGGCACATACAATACGCCCAGTTGCCTCTCGTGGATTTTCATAATTCTGCTGGGCAAAAATCGGATATGCACTTGAAATGGATGCCCAAGTTATTATATATATCATGAGTGAGACAGATATGGAGCGAGTAATCTCTTCCCTTATCCAAGAAAAGGTATTTCTAGTTTGCATGGTCCAATCATTTATCCCGAAAATTTCTACAATAAAGTTAGGTAGGTCGATAATATACTTCCCTAGCCACAATTCTGCTATTTACATTTACTGAACAAAAATCCAATTTTTTTTGTTGAAATATACAAGGAATCCCCTCATGGGTAAAAAGAGTAAAGTAAATACGACTTTGATTTGGTTATGATGTATAAGGTACGAAAGATTCGAATTGGATCAGTGAATCATTTTTTAGTCATTTATTGCATGATAAATCACTACAAGTGACGGAGATACACGATTTAAATAACGAAAGATCCAATATTTAAAAATTGTATCAAGAATGACTGGAAAGGTCGAAACTAGACCAGATAAAATTTGCTCATAATGAGCAAACCCAAAATCTTTGTAAATATAACCAATCATTAGTTCCCAACCGTGAGGCGAATGAAATCCGATACATAAATCAGTTAATAAAAGAATCGAAAAAGCTTTAATTGTATCACTTAAATTATATAGGAATTCTTGAACCCAAGAATTCAGAATAAACAGCTTTTCCTTACCCCAAAAGGAATAACCACTTAGAATAACGAAAGATATTAGATTTGTCGAGAAGTGCAAGATTGTATGGATACGATACTCATTGTGTATCTTGATGAATTGGATCGTTTCTTTGTGGATTCCTAGACGAAATTGTTGTAAATCGGTTTCTGTGTATTCCTTTATCATTTCATCAAGCTGGAATAGGTCCTCTAATTGTATGAATTTTTCTAGAACACTTTTTTCTTGAATATCATTCAAAAAAGTTTCGCATTGTCTAGTATTCCACCAATTAGTAATCCAAGTTTTCAAACTTTTATTACAGCAGAGAGAGATTAACCAGGGCAAAAAGACTATAGACGTAAAATAAAAAAAAGGAATGAATGTTTTCTTTTTTGCCATTTTGAATCTGTGAATTGTTAATGAACCTACCTCTGTTGTTGATTCTATTAGATCTAATATTTCTATCGAGCATGAGTTTCTATTCTAATTCGAATAGAATGTATTGAGCCTATGAATCCATTTTCTATTTTTCTTTTGATTCAATACTTAGTCTTTGCTTTGAATCTAGAAAGAATACAGAAATAGACTCAGAATACACTTCCAATTTGAATCAAGAAAAATTTTGGTTTCCAGGATGTTATTCTCCCTTTTTTCGATCAAAACTAATTTCGAGACGAAGAAACTTTCTATCAAATATATCAAAAAAAACGAGCATAAAATAATAGATGAATGTTTAATTGACAAAAAAAAAAGAAAGAAATTCTTTAGTTTTTTCTTCCTACTGCCAAAGCATTTAAATTAATTTAGTTCAAAATACTTCAATTGGTACACGCAAGAAAAAAGCCAATTCCGCAGCTTTTTGCTCAATTTCTCGTGTAGTAAAATTCTCATCAGTACGAATTAAAGGAATAGCCCCTTGACCTCGAATTTCCATATAAAGGACACGCCGAGCAGAAACACCCTCTTTAACTTCTATTCTGATGGACTGAATATCTTTCATAAAGAATCGTAAAAAGATGCGACGACTTTTTCCAGGAAATCCCCAACGAAAAATACGCACTATTCCTTCTTTTCGGTCGAAAAGATCATAACCACTACCCACATTCCACAAAATAGTGCACCACAAATAGCAACTAATAAAGAGACCTGCGATACCATAGAAAGACATCACAATCCCTTGTGGAAAAAAAATGATTTGCTGAGACGGAAATAACGAGATAACATTTCTACCAAGATAACTGGAAGTTCCAACCAATAAGAATCCTAATGAACCTAAAAATAGGATAAAGGCCCAGCAGAAATTACTTGTTTTTCGAGACCCCGTTATAAATTCTATCCATATAGATTCTGATCGCCAACTCATATATATTAGATCCAGTTATACAATTTTTTGGAATTGAGAAAATATGACTTTCCTTTTTTTGTTTTCAAAGTAACTCTCATCAACTATTTTGTTGTGAACCTTTACCTCAGGAATAATTCATATAATTTTTGATATCGAAAATAATAACATCTCCTTCCTTTATATGATCCCCTATAGCTATATACATACAAATAAATACATTGACTTGAATTTCATATATCGGCCCGATGATGATCTATTTTTCAAAAGAGCGCAAAATTTTTTACTCATATAATACATTTACACATGCATAAGAGCTTTTTTTATTTATGTTTGTAGGAATCTATGTGTTATACAATATTCTACCAAATGGGTCTTATCGAATCGAAGTTTTTTAAATAAAAAAAGGAGTGATACGATTAGGTCTCATCCGATCTAAAAAATCTTATTTTTTTGAATATGAAGAAATAAAGAAGCCATTGCAATTGCCGGAAAGACTAGGCCTACTAAAGGCACAAAAATAGAGGGTAAGTTATTGAAAGTTGTCATAAAATGGGTACCTCAATTTAATATTTGTACCTGTTATTGTTATATTCTGAATTCTAAAGATATCTTAAAATATCTTGTATTTTTATTATTTCTATTATATATATTATATAATTATACTTAAGTATCTTTAAGTAAATATATATCTAATACTAATATATAACCTAATAGAAATATATAGAATAGAACCTAATAGAAATAGAATCAAAAAATAGGTACAAGAAACGCCAAACTAAATAAATGATAAATGGACTTAATGAATCTTTAAAAATAAAATAGATGTATCATGTATCATAATCCCCTTGTTAGATTTATTATTCTTTTTGTCTTCTACTTCTAATATAATAGTCATTAATAAAGAAAAAATTTTATTTTATTCCATTACAAATTTCTACAAAATTGATTAGAATATGATCCAACAACAGGGAATTTTCGGGAAATGCAAAAAGATGGAAGACATAGATCTGTACATATCTCTATTTGATATATCTATACTATACATATGCAAGCAAGGGAGGAAAATGAACTTTGTTTTATTTGTCTAGTCTAATTTGAACTTCCCTAAAGCAAAAAATTGATTTTTTATCTTGTTGATAGAGGTTTACTGAGTAGTAAACAAGTCTATTTGATTTTATTTTTGTTCAAAGGAAAAAAAGCATGGAGCTGAAATAACTCACTCAGAACACCTTTTAAAGGATTACGTGGTACAATTGCATCCAATAAGCCCTTACGTAATAAAGATTCAGCCGCTTGTGAACCTTCAGGCACAGCTTTTTTCAATGTTTGTTCAATTACTCTTTTACCCGCAAATGCAATATACGCATAGGGT